CTCAAAATAAAAATATTTAATTCTATTTTTTTCTTATTTCTTATTATTTCTTAATAATTTAATAAAAAAATATAATTTAATAAAAAAATAAAGTAAAAGCGGGTAGCGGGAATCGAACCCGCATCGTTAGCTTGGAAGGCTAGGGGTTATAGTCGACGTTGATTCATCATTTTTAACGTCTCTAATTCAAAACTGAACGTGAAACTTTGGTTTCATTCGGCTCCTTTATGGAAGATGTATAAATTCCTATATTAAGACATGAACGAAAAAAAAATTCCACCCATAACATCTATGTCAGCTTTTCTGTCTGAATGTATTCAGAACAACCCGCTTTCTAGACGATCCCTATAGAAAAGAGGGGGATTATATTATAACAACCTTTCTAGTTACTTCGTTCTCTATTTCTATGTGAGAGAATCCTTAGGAAAAGCATTTTGTTTCTACCGAGCTAAAACAATTTGTCGATGTCTCTAGTAAACCAAAGTCATTGTTTAATAGCCATTTTGCTTCAATTTCCGTAATACCAATTCCAAATTAAAGATTTAGTTACGATTAGAAAGCCACTTTCTATCTTTATCCATGGATCCTTTACTCATACTTATTCAATTAGAAGTATTGATCTAATAAAAAAAAAATTATGTTTCGTAATCTCATAATCCAATTTTTCAATTTTTAATTGATTCTTGGATACAAATCACGAGAATGTATATTCTTCCTCGAATTTTTCATTGAGAGGTAAAGGATTAAATCCTTTTAAGAAATAAAGTTTTTGGTCGGAATTAAATATTAATCAAACCGAAAGACCCCTTAACTATATAAAGGCTTATAGAACGAATCACACTTTTACCACTAAACTATACCCGCTACAATCCGATTATTGTATATAAATGAACCTTTTGTCGAACAAGAAAATGGGTCGTAATAAAAAGTGAAAAGAGTAAAAAGAAAGGATAGGATCATAAAATAATCATGAAAATTAGAGCGTTTACGTGTTGTATCAGAGAACCCAATGAGATTCGGAAAAGAGAATTCATTAAATTTCAATAACTAAAACTAAATAACAAGTGTTTTTTTGCCGGAGGTTTTTGACCTAGACGTCTCGACAAAACTACTTAAGCCATAACATACATGAAAATGTATTGTGCAAGAATCCACAGTTCCCTTTTTGTTATTTATTTGCTTTACTAAAATAAAAGGAATAAAGAAAATAAAGAATAAATATAAAAAATTAAGATAAGAAACGACACTTTGATTCGATATCATTTGATTCTATATCATAGAAATCAAAAGAGTTTTTATTTTTCCAATCGTAATAACAAGCAAGTATTTTAGTTTTCAAATAAAAAAAAAATTATTTATGATTCGTTGGAACAATAAATGGCGGGCCCGGCCTGGTCAGTACTTAGCCGGGCCGTGGAACTAAAAAGCACTCTCGGATGAAAAAAAAATATTATGAAGGGCTCTTTCAATCCTTATTTTTTATAATGTAACATAGTATTATCCTTTTTCAATTGGGAGGAGAGATGGCTGAGTGGACTAAAGCGTCGGATTGCTAATCCGTTGTACGAGTTTTTCGTACCGAGGGTTCGAATCCCTCTCTTTCCGTTTTTGTTGATGACTTGGTATTTTCTTTCGAATTTTTCGCGAGCTCTTTTTATTTTTAATAGTTAAAAATGTGTAATAGATAAAATCCTACTAAGAACATTTAAAAATCAAGCAAGGAAAACCTTATCTTTTATTCTTCACGTCCAGGATTACGTCCTGGATCATTAGACAGGAATCCGAAAATAAAGAGAGAAACAAAGAATATCACTACCGTGTAAACAAATAGTTTGAGAGTAAGCATTACATAATCTCCAAGATTTTTTTTAGTAAAAAAGAGAATAGATTCTCCGTTTTTATACCGCATACCCTACTATTTTGATTTTTTATTTTGACACCAAGAAATAAAGTGGGGTGATCCAGATTTTTCGCGGTTGTACAAGAATTTCAATATTTGAATTGAGGGTGTAAGACTTATCTGATCTTATCAATTCTTTTCTTTGAATTTTTTTTTTTTTTTTCAATAAATCATGAATTTGTCTAGACATTATTAAATTAAAGATATCATCGAAAACTTACAGCAGCTTGCCAAACAAAGGCTAAGAGAAAAAAAAACAGGGGTATTACTGGCATAACATCTACGATTGGATTTAAAAAAGCGTAGGCCTCGGGCAATTTGGCGACGAAAAAACTACTTGAATAAAGAGCAGAATTAAGACAGATACAGATCAAACTAAATATATTAAGCATAACAAACATTTTGTTCTTGAGGATAATTGTATTTTATTTATTTTGATTGAGTTATTAATAAATTGAGTTTTTTATTATTTTATTATTATAAATATGTTATTATTCATAGAAAAGAAAAATGAATAAAAAGAAAATAAGATAGACCAAAAAACTTTCTTTGATTTGAACTCACCCAATCAAAAATCCTTCAATTCTCAAATCAAAAGAGAATAGAATAAACCATACTTTCATACAATATCTTAATTGAATTATATGTAATGATCAATAAATTCTGTTTAATTCTACGTCTACATGTATAAAAATTCTAGTAATCTATTTTATAGATAATAGATATTTAGACTTGAGTTGACGAACAACCAGTACCAATATTAGTGTTTATTAGTGTCGACTAGAAATGGGGCGTGGCCAAGTGGTAAGGCAACGGGTTTTGGTCCCGCTATTCGGAGGTTCGAATCCTTCCGTCCCAGAACATACCTGACCCACGATCATTTTATTAATCTATAATTTTATTAATTTATAATAAAAAATAAAATATATATCTATATCATAATCTATATCATAATAAAATATATCAAAATAAAGATTGTCTTTTCGACCAGTCTTCCGTTTAGGAGTATAATATTGTTATAGAATGTGATTCTTATTTCTTTTTTTTTTTTTATTAATCATATCTTTTTCACAAATTTAATCGAGTTCAAATAACACGCATATGAAACGAAATTTTGATTTGTTAAATATTACTGATTTTACAATATGAAATATGAAAAAATAACAACCTAAATCTTCAATCTTTCCTTACATCAGTCTTTTTTTTTTTATTAATCATTGATGGTTTAATCCAATATGGATTTATCTTTCTCTTAATGATGATAAAAAGCGAATGGTACTTACTGTAAAACCTTATGCAAATAATGATATAGGGTAGGAAACTATTCAATCAATTAAATCTTTTTAATGATTTCTTATGAGTTCTTGGTACTCTAAGAAGTGTGAAATTGTTGAATTTATCCTATCACGTTACTTGAAGATAGAGATTCAAAATAACTTGTTTATTCGTGTTTATTTATTCATGTTATGTTAGTTATAATTAAAAAAATAATTATAAACAATGGGGTAAAATTGATTGAATTCTTGTTGAGACTTCGTCATACATTATCCATTCTTCATATAGAAGAAAAAAGTATAGATTATTATGTACCGACCGAACCGATGATTATTCACGATTCCATAATTGAATCAATTACATACTGGTTCCAAACTGAAGGAATGTTATGGTAAAACTTCGTTTAAAACGATGTGGCAGAAAGCAACGTGCGACTTGAAGGACATGATCAGCTGTGGATTCTTACATCCACCACTTTTTTCTATTATATAGGAACGAAAGTGCTCTTGGCTCGACATCATTTGTTCTGTTCCACTGGAACCCTCATTTTTGAGAGTGTTGCCATGTAAATAGTACACGATGGAGCTCGAGTAGAACGTATTGATTAATTTCTCAAGGGCAAGAATCTAAGGTTAGTATCGATCAATAAATTGGAACAACTTCGTAAGTATATTTTAGATATATAAATCTAAAGGATCCAATTCGATAAAATTTTAAAGTTAATTTTGTTGGAATTGGTAAAACTCTTTTGATCAAATCAAAAGTAAAGTGTATTACGTAGGAATCAACCATTCATACGATTCTTTGATAGAAAGAAATCACAAAAAATGGTATGTTGCTGCCGTTTTGAAACGATTTAAAGATCACCGAAGTAATGTCTAAACCCAATGATTCAAGGCAAAGATAAAGATCCTGGAACAAGGAAATACCGTTTTCAATTGTCTCAACAACCAGATCATATTTAAGAATCAAAATAGATTCTAAAGTAAGAATCAAAATAGATTCTAAAGGAGACAGACAAAAAGGGTTAGAGACCACTCAATAAATTTAATACCTAAAAGGTTTCTTTTGAGTTATTTGAGAGTTATTCAACTTGAGTTATGAGGATACAAATAATTTTTTTTTTTTTTTGGGGGGGGGAGACTAAGAAAAAGTATTTAAACTAAAATCAATAATATAATGAATTTGATGATTTTATGGATCTATTTGATATTATGATTCTATACATAGACATAATTTAGAATTTTCTCGAGCCGTACGAGGAGAAAACTTCTTATACGTTTCTAGGGGGGGGGGAGTATTATTCATCTATCCCAATGAGCCATTTATCGAATCGTTGCAATTGATGTTCGATCCCGACGAGAGGGAAGAGATCTTCGTAAAGTGGGTTTTTATGACCCGATAAAGAATCAAATCTATTTAAATGTTCCTGCTATTCTATATTTCCTTGAAAAAGGTGCTCAACCTACAGGAACTGTTCATGATATTTCAAAAAGGGCGGGGGTTTTTACGGAACTTCGCCCTAATCAACAAATAAAATTCAATTAATGAAATAAAAAAAATGTGGATGATTTGTATATAGCCTTGTATAACCTTTTTGTTTCTTTGCTATTTCCTCTTTTGTTCTATTTATATCATACTAAATTTATTATTGTTACTATATTTATTATTGTTACTATAAAAGAGTGTCTTTTATAACGACAAAAATTTATTTATATTTTATTGATATAAATTTTATTGATATATATAAAATAGATAGAAAAAGATTAAGTGAATAAATAAATGAAGTAATCGGGTCTATAAATATAAAATTTTGAGATTACTGTCAATGAGTTAAGGAACAAATAAAAAAAAACAAAGGATTTCACTTGCTTATTTTAGTGAATAAACCTCATTTTTTTTACTTAATTTCTTTTTCCACCAATATTGTATCAATGTTGTGTTGTATAGAAATATTATATATAGTGCCAATCCAACACAAGTCCTTAGCTTATTTTTTTTTTTTTCTTATTTTTTCTTATAATTCTAATTGTCTAATTGATTGAAATTGGAATTGTTAGTTATATTTATAAATTGTTTTTTCTTTTGTATTCTTTTCTCAACATTCATATTGACAACAGTGTATCAAATAAATATAATCCGATCGTGGATAAAAGGATCCATTTCTATCTCCGTCCCATACCATAGCTTTTATTTCATTCAAATAATGGGTTCTTGTATTTTCTGTGATACAAGAAGTCTTTTTGTGATTAAGATTAAACTCAATAAAAATCTATATATACTATAGAATTAATGGATGACATAAGAGACAAGGAGCTATTTATAAATATTTTACTTTATCCCTATTTTTATCTGAGAATTTTTTCATCGGATCTGCTAATTTTTATTATGTTCAGAATCTAATCAATTAGAATTTTAAAAATTTTTGCTATTTTAATGTTTTGATTGGTTTGGATTGCGTTGTGCAATTCAATCTTTTTTTTATTGAGATTCCGATTGTATCTACACATTCTAATTATTTTATTTGGGTTGCTAACTCAACGGTAGAGTACTCGGCTTTTAAGTGCGGCTAGCATCTTTTACACATTTGTATGAAGCAAAAGATTCGTCCATACCATCGGTAGAGTTTGTAAGACCACGACTGATCCTGAAAGGAATGAATGGAAAAAGCAGCATGTCGTATCAATGGATAATTCTAAGAATATTTCATTCTTACCGAATAGGTCCAAAACCTTATTTAAATTGTTTGAATTCTTGTCGTGTAATAAAAAAAATGAATTTGGTCGAGTGAATAAATGGGTAGAGCCCTACTACGGTTCCAATTATAGGGAAACAAAAAGTAATGAGCTTCTGTTCTTAATTTTTGAATGATTACCCGATCTAATTAGACGTTAAAAATATATTAGTGCTTAATACGGGAAAAACTTTTCCCATGAGTGGATTATAAATTTCTTATGAGTCCTAATTATTAGCTATTACCCATTATGGGGTAGAGATAAATGTGTAGAAGAAGGCAGTATATTGATAAAGATTTTTCAAAATCAAAAGAGCGATTGGATTGAAAAAATAAAGGACTTCTAACCATCTTGTTACCCTAGAATGAACATAAATCAATTAGATGGAAAAAGAGAGGCTAGAGAGTCTGTTGATGAGTCTTACTTGTTCCGAGGTATTTTCTTACTATAATACCTTGTTTTGACTGTATCGTACTATGTATCATTTGATAACCCAATAAATCACCTATTTCTTTTCTTGTTCAAATAAAAAATGGAAGAATTTCAAGGATATTTAGAACTAGATAGATATCAGCAACATGACTTCCTATACCCACTTATCTTTCGGGAGTATATTTATGCACTTGCTCATGATCATGGTTTAAATAGATCGATTTTGTTGGATAATATAGGTTATGACACTAAATATAGTTTACTAATTATAAAACGTTTAATTAGTCGAATGTATCAACAGAATCATTTGATAATTTCCGCTAATGATTCTAACCAAAATAAATTTTTTGGGTACAACAAAAATTTGTATTCTCAAATGATGTCGGAGGGATTTGCAGTCATTGTGGAAATTCCGTTTTCCCTACGATTAGTATCTTCCTTAGAGGCGACAGAAATCGTAAAATCTTATAATTTACGATCAATTCATTCAATATTTCCTTTTTTAGAGGACAAATTCCCACATTTAAATTATGTATCAGATGTACTAATACCCTACCCCATTCATCTGGAAATCTTGGTTCAAACCCTTCGCTATTGGGTGAAAGATCCCTCTTCTTTACATTTATTACGACTCTTTCTTCACGAGTATTATAATTGGAATAGTCTTATTACTCCAAAAAAAATTATTTTTTCAAAAAGTAATCCACGATTATTCTTGCTCCTATATAATTCTCATGTATGTGAATACGAATCCATTTTACTTTTTCTTCGTAATCAATCTTCTCATTTACGATTAACCTCTTCTGGTATCTTTTTTGAGCGAATACATTTCTATGAAAAAAAAAAATATCCTGTAGAAGAAGTCTTCGTTAACGATTTTCCGGCCGCCATCTTATGGTTCTTCAAGGATCCTTTTATGCATTATGTTAGATATCAAGGAAAATCTATTATGTCTTCGAAGGATACCCCTCTTATGATGAATAAGTGGAAATATTATCTTGTCAATTTATGGCAATGTCATTCTTATGTGTGGTCTCAACCAGGAAGGATTTATATAAACCAATTATCCAAGCATTCCCTTGATTTTTTGGGTTATTTTTCAAGTATGCGACCAAACCTTTCGGTGGTACGGGGTCAAATGCTAGAAAATTCATTTAT